AGTGATTAAGTATATCATGATCAATACAGAAAAGGATCGCGTTATCTGTTCTTTTACCCAATAAAAATGATTTCTATTTTGCATGTCCAATTATGGATACTGACATTTCTACAATAAATTAGATAGGGAGTTAATCTCGTTTCCTATCTACAAATCTGTATTGTACTGTAAATAGTTTAGAAAGGGTTTAGTTGTAATATAATGGTAAGATGAATATCTTGAACAAGTAGAAATAGCGAAAATACCATTAATATATCAAAGATTGGATTTCTCAAATAAAGGTTGAATAATTTGTCACTATATCAGGGTATAAAAGAAACTTATGCTTCATTCATTTATGGAATGATAAATGACTACAAGTGAAGGAGATACATGATTCAAATAATGAAAGATCCAATATTTCACAATTGTATCTAAAATCACTGGAAAAGTGGAAACAAGGCTAGATATAATTGGATCGTTATGATCCAATCCAAAATCGTTGTAAAATGAACCAATGAGTAATTCCCAACTATGGGTCGAATGAAATCCAATCCATAAATCAGTAATTAAAAGAATAGAAAAAGCCTTTATCGTATCACTTAAGTTATACAAAAATTCTTGTACCCAAGAATTAAGAACAACAAGTTTCTCATTACCAAAAAGAAAATAACCAGTTAGAATCGCAAAACAGATTACATTTGTCAAGAGATGTAAAAGGATATGGAGATTAGACTCATTGTGCTTTCTGACCAATTGAATGGTTTGCTTATGTATTACTCTACGAAGTTTTTCGATATGGATTTCTGGGTATTCCTTTATCATTTCGTCCAACAGGAACAGCTCCTCTAATTCTATAAATATCTTTAGGATGTCCTTCTCTTTAATCTCATTTAAGAAGGTTTCTGATTGGTTGGTATTTAACCAATTAGTAATCAAAAGTTCAAAATATGTAGTAAATGATAGAGAGACCCACCAGGGTAAAAGTACTATAGATGCAAGATATGGGAAAGAAGCCAATACTCTCTTTTTTGTCATTTTTCTCTGTAAAAATGGATAAATTAAATTGGTAATGAACCGGTTTGATTCTATATGAGATTTCTTTGAATTGATGAATAACAGAGTATTTAACTCATTATTTATTTACCTTTTTGTGTAAAAATACCATTTATTTTAGTGGATCTATAGAAAGAATATAAAATAGAGGCAAAATGAATAAGGATTATGACTATGCCCAGCCTATATCTCAATACAATAAGATCAAAAAGGTTCTTTTCAATTGAGATATATATTGGATCTTGGATAGATTAAGGCTTTACTTACTTTAAATAAAAAAAAGGTCTTCTGTATAAAAATAAGTCTGAAATCCTTTTGCTATAGATTCCTGCCTAATCTATATTATAGTATACCCAATCACTATTATTTGATTTAATATACCTAACTATTTGATTTACTATTAGTTATTATTATTATAGTATAATATAAATAGAATTCTAGTTATTCCGAAACTTTCGGTTTTTTATATTTTATTTTAGTTGAGTTGAATCACATCCTTATCCATAATAAGAGGAGTAAAAAAAAATTAAACAAATGAAAAATAAAAAATATTGAATTAGAAATGGATTTTGACTATAATGTTTCTCTTTTTTTTATTCATTTCTTTTTTTTCAATTCATTTCAAAAGACTTCAATTGGTACACGTAAGAAATAGGCCAATTCAGCAGCTTTGTTTTCAATTTCTCGTGGAGTCACAAAATTATCATCAATACGAGTTAAGGGGATGACACCTTGACCTTTGATGTCTATATAAAGGACACGACGGGGATAAGGACCCTCTTGAACCCGAATTCGGATTGATTGAATATCTCTAATAAGAAAGCGAAGGAAGATGCGCCGATTTCGTCCAGGAAAGCCCCAACGGAAGATGCACACTATTCCTTCTTTTCTATCGAAAAGGTCATAACCACTACCTACATTCCAAAAAAGGATGCACCACAAATAGGAACTGATAAATAAACCGGCGATTCCATAGAAAGACATCACGATACCTTGTGGAAAAAAAATAATTTGTTGAGAAGGAAATAAAGATATCAAATTCTTACCAATATAACTGGAAGTTCCAACCACTAAAAATCCTAGTGAACCCATAAAAATAAGAAAGGACAAAAAAAAATTGCTTGTTTTTCGTGAACCCTTTATAATTTCTACCCATATAGACTCTGATCGCCAATTCATATTCTAATAAATATAGTTTAGTTCTATGCGATTGCAATTTATAGAAAAACCTAAATAACTTTGTAACCTTGACTTTATCTTTCTTTGTCTTTTTGACTAGTTCAATAAATAGATTTCATGAGCTAAGCATTATTGCTATGACATGTGGATTGATCTAATGTAGAATAATCCATGGAATTGGTTAGATACATTGACTTTCTAAAAAAGGTATTTGTCGATACGTTTTACTTTTTTATCATATACACAATATATATCATATCTTTAATTCTACGAAGCTGCATGTATTTATGCAAAGCAACCTCATTGTTTCTTTTGTGTGTAAAGAACGATAAATCTTTGATCAGATCACAATAAATAAATTTTTTTTATTTAGATATAAATAAAAGGATAAATCCTATTTTGTGCTCATGGCATGGGGGTCTAAACAATCTTATTTTGTTGGACATAAAGAAATAAAGAAGACATTGCAATTGCCGGAAATACTAAACCTACTAAAGGCACGAAAATAGAAGGTAAGTTAAGATCTGTCATATATGTTTGCCTCGATTCCAATTTACTATTTTGATTTAGATATTTGTATTTATTAGAAAAATCGTTATTTTTTCCTATTCTTCCATTTGAATATATTCTTATTTTGTATCAATTCAATATAATTAATAAATGACATAGTAGTCTATACTATTAGAGTATGAATAAGAAGAAAATCGTATAAGAATACTATATATATTCTATATATTATATTAATATTATATAGAATATAACATATACCGTAGTATTTGTATCTATTTAAATATTTATAGAGTATTGTATTTATATGATTCTTTTTATTTATCTATTACTCTCTATTACTATTCTATATTAGATTTGGTATATATCTTTCTATATTTTTTCCATTTGGATAATAGATCATTCTTATTTTGTTTATAACAAGTAACTAAAACTAAATATTTGTCTTATTGAATATGATATTTACTATAATAAAAATAAGATAATTGAATATAGTATATTACTATACTTTTACTGTACCAGTGACTACACTATTTACTTTTTTTTGAAAATATCGATTCAAGCAAAAAACCCATGTAGCTCTAATAACTCATTCAAAGCACCTTTTAAGAGATTACGCGGTATGATTAGGTCAAATAACCCTTTATGAAATAAGTGCTCAGCAGCTTGTGAACCGTCAGGGACTGTCTTATTCAAAGTTTGTTCAATTACTCTTTTACCTGCAAATGCAATGTATGCATTAGGTTCAGTAACAATAACATCCCCCAACATACCAAAACTTGCGGTTACACCTCCTGTTGTAGGAGATGTAAGAATTGATACATAAAATAACTTTTTAGTTGCTTGATAATCATATAAAGCAGCAGATATTTTAGCCATTTGTATCAAACTTAAGCTCCCTTCTTGCATGCGTGCTCCTCCGGAAGCACACACAATAATAAGAGGTAAAGATTGATTAGTAGCATATTCAATCAAACGAGTGATTTTCTCTCCTACTACGGATCCCATACTACCTCCCATGAATTGAAAATCCATAACTCCAATTGCTAGTGGAATACCGTTTAGTTGACCGAGACCCGTTTGAATAGCTTCAGTTAGTCCTGTTGCTCTTTGATAATAATCTATACGATCTCTATAAGGTTCCTCTTCGGAATGAAATTCAATGGGGTCCATAGAGATCATATCCTCATCGAAAGGATCCCAAGTATCTGGATCAATCAAAAATTCAATTCGATCTGAGCTACTCATTTTCAAGTAATATCCACACTGTTCACAAATGTTCATTTTTGACATAAACAATTTTTTATAATTTAATCCATAGCAATTTTCACATTGAATCCATAAATGTCTGTATTTTTTATTTCTATCAAAATCATTGCCATTACTACTAGTTATTGTACTAGAATTTTCATTATCATTTATAGTGTCAGTACAAAAGAAACTATTCCAAATGAAACTATATAAGTCAGGCTGAATGTCCTCACCACTGTAAAGAGGATGATTAATACTTAACTCAAAACGAAGATAACTATCAATGCAACTATGCAGATGATTATTAAAACCCGATTCAGTATCATAGATAGAATGCAAATAGTTTTTATTTTTTCTCATAGATCCCTTATTGAAAAAACTAGGAAAAATCTTGGTTAATTTGCTTATCAAAGAATTATGCTTGTCAATCTCAAAAATATGATTTTCAATATCACAATATAAAGAATAATTATCATCATTCCTATCCCGAAGTAAAAAAGTATCATCAGAAATAAACTTCCAAATATTACTGATAGCAAATAAATATTCCACATTATGAAAATTATAACTAAAACTCAAATTGTTCTTTTGATCATTTCGAAAGGGTTCTTTAACTCCATCGGTATGTCCAATAACCCGAAGAATGTCTTTTGAACCACATTTATGTTTTTTACAATTTTTGTTAGACAACATTGGATTGAACCATCGTTTTTCCATAAGGTTTGCCGACTCCCTATTTTATGAAAATACCATAGATGAATAGTCATTCGATCGTTTTCATATTTTCATATGGAACGAAAAAGACAATATACAAGATCAGTAAAGTAGATAAAAAGAATTGGTATTTTAGCTTTAAAGCTTTAAACTCAAAGATATCAAAAGCTCCACCACTACTAGTCCTCAGAATCCATAGAATGAATTATGGATACAAGAATAAAGATAATAAAAAGTAAAAATTTTGAATTAGTTAGCCTTCAACCTCAATATATTGGGAATTTATACAATCCATTAATTGGATATAAATTATATCTAGTAATTAAGATATCTACATATCAAAAAGATATGTAGATAAGGATAATGTTAATTTCTTCTTTATTGGATATTGCATTCTACCCAATCTTTTATGAAAAAAAGATTGGGCAGGGGTTCACCGCAATTCATTAGAAGAACAAAGGAGAATTACGAAAAAATATGTATTTCTTTTTTATTTTTATCTTTCTATTTTATTTTGTTTTATCTAGCTTATTTATCTAGCTTATCCACCGGTTCAAACTCAAATTTGATTGCTTTCCATACTTCACAAGCAGCGGCTAATTCAGGACTCCATTTGCAAGCTTCACGGATAACTTCATTACCTTCGCGAGCAAGATCACGTCCTTCATTACGAGCTTGTACACACGCCTCTAAAGCCACTCGGTTAGCTGCTGCACCAGGCGCATTTCCCCAAGGGTGTCCTAAAGTTCCCCCACCAAACTGTAGTACGGAATCATCCCCAAAGATTTCGGTCAGAGCGGGCATATGCCAAACATGAATACCCCCCGAAGCCACGGGTATAACGCCAGGCATGGAAACCCAATCTTGAGTGAAAAATATACCGCGAGCGCGGTCTTTTTCAATAAAATCGTCACGTAATAAATCAACAAAACCCAAAGTCATCTCACGTTCCCCTTCCAGTTTACCTACTACTGTACCGGCGTGAATATGATCTCCCCCAGACATACGTAATGCTTTAGCTAGTACACGAAAATGCATACCATGATTCTTCTGTCTATCAATAACTGCATGCATTGCCCGATGGATGTGAAGAAGTAGGCCATTGTCGCGGCAATACTGAGCTAAACTAGTATTTGCAGTAAATCCCCCAGTTAGGTAATCATGCATGACAATAGGAACTCCCAACTCTCTGGCAAATACAGCCCTTTTGATCATTTCTTCACATGTACCCGCAGTAGCATTCAAGTAGTGCCCTTTTATTTCACCTGTTTCGGCCTGCGCTTTATAAAGGGCTTCGGCACAAAATAAGAAACGGTCTCTCCAACGCATAAATGGTTGTGAGTTTACGTTTTCATCATCTTTGGTAAAATCAAGTCCACCGCGTAAACATTCATAAACAGCTCTACCATAGTTCTTTGCAGATAATCCCAATTTTGGTTTAATAGTACATCCCAATAGGGGGCGACCATATTTATTCAACTTATCTCTTTCTACTTGGATACCGTGAGGTGGACCTTGGAAAGTTTTTGAATAAGCAGGAGGGATTCGTAAATCTTCTAAACGTAGAGCTCGTAAAGCTTTGAAACCAAACACATTACCCACAATAGAAGTAAACATATTAGTAACAGAGCCTTCTTCAAACAGGTCTAAAGGATAAGCCACATAAGCAATATATTGATTTTCTTCCCCAACAACAGGCTCTAAGTGATAGCATCGTCCTTTGTAACGATCAAGGCTGGTAAGTCCATCAGTCCAAACAGTTGTCCATGTACCAGTAGAGGATTCGGCAGCTACCGCAGCGCCCGCTTCTTCAGGAGGAACGCCGGGTTGAGGGGTTACTCGAAATGCTGCCAAGATATCTGTATCCTTGGTTTCGTATTCAGGAGTATAATAAGTCAATTTGTAATCTTTAACACCAGCTTTAAATCCAGCACTTGCTTTAGTCTCTGTTTGTGGTGACATAAATCCCTCCCTAAAACTTAATTAATTTAAAATTCTCACAATGACAAGGTCGACTCGATACGATATATATTAGTTGTAAATAAAACCTTTGAAACATTCATATTATCAATATGAAAATTATCAACAACCTCTACATTAGAAAAATTGCATTAATTTTCTTAGACCATATCATGTGTTTTATTCATTATTATTATTATTCCTTCAATACATATATTATTGTATATTCTTTTATATGGATAATGCAACCCAATGGAAAATGGATTACTTTTTATGTGGAATATTTTTTTTTTTCAAATTTAAGTCATAACTGTTGAGAAAACTCTCTCTTCACAGTAATATTAATTACTATATGTCGTATATATATATGTAAATCCTAGATAGGAGAATAGTTATAATAAACCGCAAAGGGGTCTAAAAAAGGTAACACTTATGAAAAAAGAATAACCAATTAGATCAAAATAAGCAATCCATTAGGGAGATTCATTATAAGGTTCGGATTTAAATACATTTACATTCCATATTGCATTTGAATAATGAAAATGATGGAGAAAGAGCACATTGGCTAAGGATTTCATCTACTTTAACTTATTTTATGAAAAGTATATATATATTGATATTGTATATTGATATTCACTAAACTGTCCAATTGACTTATTAGATGAATAAATTATTCCATCTTGAATGGATTTCACTTAGACAATAACTATACTAACTCAAGCAAGTGTGATTCTCTATTTATTTCTTATTTAATTAACTGATAAACTTGCTATTGGACATTTCTTTTATATTTAATTAGATTGATCTTATTTATATGGTACAAAATAGAAAATAAAATGAAAATCCACTTGGATTTGATATTGGATAGATTCCAATGAATTTATTTTTATTATAATTCACATATTGTAATTATGAGAACAAATCCTACAACTTCTAGTTCTACGTTTTCAAAAATGGAAGAAAAGGGCATAGGGCGTATAGCACAAATTATTGGACCAGTGCTAGATGTTGTTTTTCCCCCGGGTAAAATGCCTAATATCTATAATGCTTTGGTAGTTAAGGGTCGAGACACTACTGATCAGAAAATTAATGTGACTTGCGAAGTGCAACAATTATTAGGAAATAATCGAATTAGGGCTGTAGCTATGAGTGCTACAGATGGGCTGACGCGAGGGATGGAAGTGATTGACACGGGATCTCCTCTAAGTGTTCCTGTCGGCGGAGCCACTCTCGGACGAATTTTCAACGTACTTGGGGACCCTATTGATAATTTTGGTCCTGTAGATCCTAGTGCAACATCACCTATTCATAGATCAGCACCCGACTTTACACAGTTAGATACAAGATTATCCATCTTTGAAACGGGAATTAAAGTAGTCGATCTTTTAGCTCCTTATCGGCGTGGTGGAAAAATTGGGTTATTTGGGGGAGCCGGAGTAGGTAAAACAGTACTGATCATGGAATTGATCAACAACATTGCAAAAGCTCATGGAGGGGTATCCGTATTTGGTGGAGTCGGGGAGCGCACTCGTGAAGGAAATGATCTTTACAAGGAAATGAAAGAATCTGGAGTGATTAATGAACAAAATTTGGCAGAATCAAAAGTGGCTCTAGTCTATGGTCAAATGAATGAACCACCAGGAGCTCGCATGAGGGTTGGTTTGACTGCCCTAACTATGGCAGAATATTTCCGAGATGTTAATGAACAAGATGTTCTTCTATTCATCGATAATATCTTTCGTTTTGTCCAAGCAGGGTCTGAAGTATCGGCCTTATTAGGAAGAATGCCTTCTGCAGTGGGGTATCAACCTACCCTTAGTACAGAAATGGGTTCTTTACAAGAAAGAATTACATCTACCAAAAAGGGATCTATCACTTCAATCCAAGCAGTTTATGTACCTGCGGATGATTTGACCGACCCTGCTCCCGCAACAACATTTGCACATTTAGATGCTACTACTGTGCTATCAAGAGGATTAGCTGCTAAAGGTATTTATCCAGCTGTAGATCCTTTAGATTCAACGTCAACTATGTTACAACCTCGAATCGTTGGAGATGAACATTATGACATTGCGCAGAAAGTTAAGGAAACGTTACAACGTTACAAAGAACTTCAGGATATTATAGCTATCCTTGGGTTGGACGAATTATCTGAAGAAGATCGTTTAACTGTAGCACGAGCGCGAAAAATTGAACGTTTCTTATCACAACCTTTCTTTGTGGCAGAAGTATTTACTGGCTCTCCGGGAAAATATGTTGGTCTTGCAGAAACTATTAGGGGATTTCAACTAATACTTTCGGGGGAACTAGATAGTCTACCAGAACAGGCTTTTTATTTGGTGGGAAACATTGATGAAGCTAACGCGAAAGCTATGAACTTATAAGTGGAGAGCAAATTGAAGAAATGACCTTAAATCTTTGTGTACTGACTCCTAATCGAATCCTTTTCGATTCCGAAGTGAAAGAAATCCTTTTATCTACAATTAATGGGCAAATTGGAGTATTACCAAACCACGCTTCTATTGCCACAGCTGTAGATATAGGTCTTTTAAGAATACGTCTTAAGGATCAATGGTTAACCGTAGCTCTGATGGGAGGTTTTGCTAGAATAGGTAATAATGAGATCACCATTTTAGGAAACGATGCAGAAATGAGTGCTGACATTGATCCGCAAGAAGCTCAACAAGCTCTTGAAATAGCTGAAGCTAACTTTAATAAAGCTGAAGGTAAAAGACAAATAATCGAAGCTAATCTAGCTCTTAGACGAGCTAGAACACGAGTAGAGGCTGTCAATGTTATATCCTATACTAGTTAATCCAGAAAAAGAATAAAAAAGCATATTTTTTAGAAGTAACCCCCTTTTTTTAATTACACTATATTGTTATTCCGCCAATGTAAGACGCTAATCCGGTATAAGGGGTAGGGTAAAAAAAACTAAAATGGGTAGAACAACTTATTAGATATTGGAGTTAACTCACTGGTATCTAATAAGTTCTACCTACTATTGGATTTGAACCAATGACTACTGCCGTATGAAAGCAATACTCTAACCGCTGAGTTAAGTAGGTAATTTAACACTACAAAGTCATATTTTTCACTTTGATTTATTATCATAGATCAAATGCTATCTTTAAGCAATCCCACTCCATTAAAAAGAAAAAGCCAATCAAAAGATTGAAGAGTGCGGGATTAGAGAATTTTCATCTTGACAATAAACTTTTGATATGTTAATATTTTTCTGCCAAGGGTTATAGCTCAGTTAGGTAGAGCACCTCGTTTACACGCGCGCCAATGCTTTTCAAAGAAGCTTATTATGCAAGGAACATAAGCCATACTATTGCAAAATCAATGTCTTACTCTATGAATTCGAAAGAACAAGAGAAAAATAGCCTGACAATGCAAAAGCAAAAGATTTGGTTCGACCCGATTCTGGTGTCTAATTGAGTAGAACCTGCCTTTTATTTGATCTTAATTGATAAGGTAAATACCCAGTCCATTCAATGCTAGGCATAATGAGTATAAGGGTCTCAAAATCCCTCTTTTCGTCTTATGAACTTCGAGGTGTATGAAGTTTCATATTATTGCATATTATACATGCAACAGGACGAGAGAAATAACATTGAAAATAAGTTGCAGACCCAAGTCAAGGTAACCCTTCTTTGAAACACTTTGGTATTTCTCCTAGATTTAAAAATGAATCGGAGTACAAGGAGCCAGTTCATTATACTTCTGTAAATAAAAGATATGGTAGACTAACTGATCTTTACATCAGTTGATGAAAGAGCCCAATGCAATAAAAAAGCATGTTGGGTCTTTGAAACAGCTTAAATGATTTGGATAATAATTAGTTCAACCTGTTTTACCGAGAAGGTCTACGGTTCGAATCCGTATAGCCCTAATACATTGGATTTGGTCCAATTCCCCATCCTGAGGCAATAGCGAGAATGTATGGATTCTATCATTATTCCAAAAGGCATACATTACACTGTCTAAGATAACAATAGACAAAACTAAAGTAAAGGAAATATCCTAATCATATCGTATGTTAATATATATAACATAATAATAATAATATATATATATATATATGAATATGAAATCCTAAATATATATGAATTTAATAAAGGAGACAATAATGTTAGAGCTTTGAGATACAAGATAGTTAGAATACTATTAAGAGTAGTCATTTAGATTAAATGACTAGTAGTAGTAAAATGTGAAGTGATATTGGAAGTAATTTATTTAGAATTTTATTTAGTATGACTGAATTTACTCTCTCCCTTTTCTTTTGAGTAAAGGATAATAACCTTTATGTTTATCGATTTTGAAAATAAAACAAGGTGGGGAGCTCCATTTGCATTTGTATCAGAACACCTTATATCTACATTATAGATATAGATAAATCTCAATCATAATCAAAGATCAAATGGGTATTACCTTTGATAAGGAGGGATCCCTTAGTAAAAAAAGAATCCATGCCCCACATCAAATAAAAACTATGCACTTTGATTTGAGTAAAGTGAATTATTCTTTTAGTTAGAGAAAGGTAAGGAATTGAAAATGATAATTTCAATAGAATGATTCAATTCCGCTTATTCCACATGAATAGGATTAATAGGAGTTTTTTTATGTTTCTGCTTCACAAATATGACATTTTCTGGGCATTTCTAATAATCTCAATCGTTATACCTATCTTTGCATTTGTTATTTCAGGATTGATATCCCCAATTAGTGAAGGACCAGAAAAGCTGTCTAGTTATGAATCGGGTATAGAACCCATAGGAGACGCTTGGTTACAATTTCGAATTCGCTATTACATGTTTGCTTTAGTTTTTGTTGTTTTTGATGTTGAAACAGTTTTTCTTTATCCATGGGCAATGAGCTTTGATGTATTAGGTTTATCCGTATTTATAGAAGCTTTCATTTTTGTGCTTATCTTAATTGTTGGTTCAATTTATGCATGGCGAAAAGGAGCTTTGGAATGGTCTTAACTGCATATCCATCCAATAAACAAAAGGAAGGAAAAGAATACATTGAGACAGTTATGAATTCGATGGAGTTTCCATTACGTGCTCAAACAACTCCAAGTTCTGTTATTTCAATTACATCAAATGACTTTTCCAATTGGTCAAGATTATCGAGTCTATGGCCACTTCTATATGGTACCAGTTGTTGCTTCATTGAATTTGCTTCATTAATAGGTTCGCGCTTTGACTTTGATCGTTATGGGTTGGTCCCAAGATCAAGTCCTAGGCAAGCGGACCTCATTTTAACCGCTGGTACAGTAACAATGAAAATGGCCCCTTCTTTAGTTAGGTTATATGAGCAAATGCCTGAACCAAAATATGTCATTGCTATGGGAGCTTGTACCATTACAGGGGGGATGTTCAGTACTGATTCTTATAGTACTGTTCGGGGAGTTGATAAGCTAATTCCTGTCGATGTCTATTTGCCAGGTTGTCCACCTAAACCAGAGGCAGTTATAGATGCTATAATAAAACTTCGTAAAAAGGTATCTCGAGAGATAATTGAGGATACAACAGTATTCCAACAGAAAAATCGATGTTTGACTACTACTCACAAGTTTTCTGTTCGACGAAGTACTCTTACTTGAAATCCTTTTTATCAATCAATTCAATATTATCTTCTATTTCATAAATAGATTTTGAAAAACTTTTCAAAAATGAAGCATCTCACTTTAATGAATTAGGTAGGATTTATTTTTTCAGAAGAAAAAGGTACAAGTCAATCTTTACAAATTTTATTGTATTTTAAAAGGGAAATACTTATACAAATGTAGGAGAAATCAAGACAATGCAACAGATTCGTTTATCCGATTGGTTAGTAAAAAATAAACTGGTTCATAGATCTTTGGGTTTTGATTATAAAGGAATAGAAAGTTTACAAATAAAAGCTCAAGATTGGGACTCGATTGCTATTATTTTATATGTATATGGGTACAATTATTTGCGTTCTCAGTGTGCCTATGATGTAATACCCGGCGGATTTTTAGCTAGTGTTTATCATCTGACAAGAATACAGTACGGTATCGAAAAACCAGAAGAGGTATGCATAAAAATATTTTCTCCAAGGAATAATCCTAAAATCCCGTCTAGTTTCTGGATTTGGAGAAGTGCCGATTTTCAAGAACGTGAATCTTATGATATGTTTGGAATTTCTTATGAGAATCACCCACGCCTTAAACGTATTCTAATGCCTGAAAGTTGGATCGGTTGGCCCCTACGTAAGGACTATATTACCCCCAATTTCTATGAAATACAAGATGCCCATTGAAGGATAATCAAATCCTATTATGACACAATTCCCATTAGTAGTAATTCCTTATTTTGGCTTTATCCAAGTAAAAAGAAAGAAATATTGTTTCTTTCTACATCTCTATAATCTACATAACAAAGAATAAAACAAAAAGGCTACTCTTTATTATTATTCTAAAAAGTAAAAAGGTCATATACATATATACATATAATATGGAGTTGCTTGTACAAACAAAAACGGAGGAGGAATGAAAAGAGTTCTCCACCATCCCATCCGCGTTATTTTGAATTAAACAGGCTTTCCATAAAGAATATAATAATAAGAAAGTAATAGATAAAAGAATAAAAAAAACAGAAAAATCATTGTATTTTTACTTGATTTAAAAAGTATTCCGTTTGTTTTGTTATTTTATTATTGTTATTCTTTTTTACTTCTTCTAAAATTGGAAGTTTTTCAAGTTTAGAGGAAGATTTCCTTTTTTTGAGTTAGAGAAAGCAAAGTATTGACAAACAATAAAAAAACAAAAAAAAAAAGAAAATGGAATTCTGTTCTTTACAATAAGTGTACATCTATCTTTTAGTTTTCTTAAGAATTTGTATGTATATTGATATACTTATATGGATGGATATGTATTATGCTATACACCATTCAATGAGACTATGTATCCTAACTAATTTCTATGAATTTGTATTAATCTATATATGATTTGCTACCCCTTTTTAGTTTTATGTCAGGAACCAGATTTGAACTGGTGACACGAGGATTTTCAGTCCTCTGCTCTACCAACTGAGCTATCCCGACGATTTCCAGTGCATTATCGTAGTAGATAAAGTGTTTTTTTATATTTCAATAAATTCCAATTGAAGAGAAAATAAAAAAAAAATTATTCCAAAGAATAACCTAGTAAATGTCAAAATAATTTTATGAATTATATCATACTTAAGCTTAATGCTTTACTTGTCTAAAGTGCTATATCTGATCTGTTTACTTTTAATATACATGGGATACGATATTCTTTTGATTTCGATTCCTTTTTGAAAAATAATCTATTATTAAAAAGTAAATATTATTTAATGAATTCATTTCAATGATTGCTAAGAAATAAATAAGTAGGAAATTAAATAGGTGGGGATAGAGGGACTTGAACCCTCACGATTTCTAAAGTCGACGGATTTTCTTCTTACTCTCAATTTCATTGATGTCGGTATTGACATGTAGAATGGGACTCTCTCTTTATTCTCGTTCCATTAATTGGTTTTTCAAAAGATCTAGCAAACTCTGGAATAAATGGGATTCATTAATCTTTTTATCGGAACGTATTCACTTATTATTTTTGTCATAATATCCTATTGTATATTAAGTCCATTCAGTATTTGAATTTAAGTATACAAATAGAAATAGATGAATATATATCTATATAATGCATATATCAATATCACAGTGTATAGTCTTTATATTATGCATATATAAAACTAAAAAGGTGGATCATGATTAATCATCGGATTGGATCCATAAGTATTTATGTCTTCGGTCGGTATATGAATCACGCTGTCTTTTCTCTTATGGAAATAGAGTTATTTATTCCAGTTAGCCACAACACAACATAATTCACTCTATACGTTAGAATAGCTTCCATTGAGTCTCTGCACCTATCCTTTCTTTTAGTTTTTTGTTAAACAGAGGATTTGGCTCAGGATTACCCTTTGTTAATTCCAGGGGTTCTCTGAATTTTGAAGTTACCACTTAGCAGGTTTCCATACCAAGGCTCAATACAATCAAGTCCGTAGCGTCTACCTATTTCGCCATATCCCCTTTCTTGTTTATTTGACATTGTCCTTGAAATAAAAACAAAAGACGATTCCATTTGTAATTTTATTTCTTTATTGGATTTTATATTTTTTTTACTTTTTTTTAATTCCTTAGAGAGCAATTATTATATTATAGTAATAGTAATATATTAGACTATATTAAAATTAAATTGACAAGTCCATGCTGTTTCCTTTTTACATATCCTCTTATTTTATTTATACCTATTCAATAATTAAAAGAGTTCCCATTGGAACAGATTTTATCATGGATGTATTTTCAATTCAATAGGAAGAGATATATTCCACATATAATTTATCTCTCCCTTTTTTTTATAGTATGGCCTTTAATACTATAACGTTCAACATGAATCTTTTTTTATCATTTTTATACATTATGTTATACGGTTATCAATTGTATTGTATATTTTCTATTCTATATTATAGAATATAGAATAAGAGTAGTTATCTTAAAATAAGATTGATGATCTTAATTATAACTCTTTTTTTTATTATTTTCCCCCTTTCAATTCCGTTTTGACAAAAACCAACTATAACGTATATAGTTTATATGAACAAAATAATTAATGAATAACTAGAATATTACTTCTATTGGAGTGGTTTTCTATTTATCCATGATATTCTTTTTTACATTGTATTATTATGTGAGCCCGCTTAGCTCAGAGGTTAGAGCATCGCATTTGTAATGCGATGGTCATCGGTTCGACTCCGATAGCCGGCTTTTTATCAATTTATTTTTCCATAACGAATAACCCCTTTTTTGCCAAAATAAAATTACAAATAAATGCCATAACCAATCGCCTCAATTTATTAATCTTAGAGTATTATGTATGTTATATACATTGTATTATTATACATATAAAAAAAATAAAGATGTTGGTACATATAGTATTTAGTACTTCAGCAAATTTGATTTATCCTTTAGTTTAATTTTCATTTCATTTATCTTTTTTACATAAAATAAAATTTCAATAAAAGAAAAAAGGAGCTTTTATGTCTCGTTACCTAGGACCTCGTTTCAAAAAGATACGCCGGTTGGGAACTTTACCAGGATTAACCAGTAAAAGACCAAAATATGAAAGTGACCCTAAGAATCAATTGCGATCAGGGAAAAGATCGCAATATCGTATTCGTTTAGAAGAAAAACAAAAATTACGGTTTCATTATGGTTTAACAGAACGACAATTACTGAGATATGTACACATCGCGGGAAAAGCAAAAGGGTCAACAGGTCAGGTTTTACTACAATTACTTGAGATGCGTTTGGATAACATCCTTTTTCGATTGGGCATGGCTTCGACCATTCCTGGAGCACGGCAATTAGTTAATCATAGGCATATTTTAGTTAATGGTCGTGTAGTAGATATACCAAGTTATCGTTGCAAACCTCGCGATATCATTACTACGAAAGATAATCAAAAATCCAAAAGTCTAATTCAAAAGGATACTGTTTCATCTGCCGATGACAAATTACCAAAACATTTAAGTTTAACTATTGATTCATTGCAATATAAAGGATTAATCAATCAAATAATTGATATTCAATGGGTTGGTTTGAAAATAAATGAATTGCTAGTTGTAGAATATTATTCTCGTCAGACTTGAACCTAATCAAAACGTTCATAGCTCATTGAATTTTGTTTTCCCTTTTTTGCTGAACTAAATGAACTAAATCCATCTAATAATCTTAATTTCTATTTTCTATTCTCTAAGTTACGCATCAAAAATAAATAAATAATCAGGTTTTTCTTTCTATTTTATTTGACCCATTATATACTAATATAAGGATTTATTTTCATTCCTGGAATCTTAATTTAAAAAGCAATAATCATTTGCTTCATTGTAGGCAGTAAGATTAATAAATTCAAAGAAACGGAAAGAGAGGGATTCGAACCCTCGGTACAAATAACTCGTACAACGGATTAGCAATCCGCCGCTTTAGTCCACTCAGCCATCTCTCCTTTATAATAATACTATTATTGACAATAAAATGAGTTAATAGCGAGTTTTACTTGTGGGGTGGTATCACCAATAAAAAATATATTATTTTACTATTTCTCAACAATGGATTTCATCAATTATACCATCCCGCGCTACATACCTAGTGAAAATATTTCCGATTCATGAAAAGCCTGTCTGTCGAATTCTATTATTTTTTCTCCTTGGTTGAATCATAGCCAAATCAAAATAAAGTACAAAAAGATGATAAATAATAAAAGAACATCCTTGGTTATTAACCTTAGCTGAAATAGTAAATGAATATTTGAATTTCATACTGTAAAATTGGAATTCCATTTAGGATATATATTGAATATTTATCTTTATTTTTGTGCCGGGGGTTTATTGGGGCCCCTAGCAATTGGATTTATCTAGTTCTTTTTATTTAAGCATCTTTTCTTTATTTATTTATACTCGAATACATCTTTTTTATGCGATTTTGCACTATATAATACTTTATAATTCCTTTGTTTGTAGCATGGGAGAACCCAAACCAACGAGGGGTAATGAAAAAAATTGTGGAATGGATTACTAAATTATGTCTAGATCTAGGATCAATGTAAACTTTATTGATAAGACCTCTTCAATTGTAGCAAATATTTTATTGCAAATCATTCCAACAACCTATGTAGAAAAAAAGGCATTTACCTATTACAGAGATGGTGCGGGTTGATCTATTTCTTGTTTTTTTTTCTTTTTAGACCTAGAAAATAAGTAATAAAAAATAAACTCACGCTTGGTGAAGGTGAAGCTTGGAGATATCCAATTCCTTCTGTTGTGTATCCTCGATTGATGCATCCTAAAATACTCCAATTGTGCATTTGAGTATTGAGCGAAAGGTCAAACCTATAGAATTATGCTATCTGTAGGCGGCATAGGGTATAAAGCACTACACCTGAGAATAGGAATCAACAAAACAAATACTTTGTTATCTTTAAAAAAAGGTTACCCCCTTTTTTTGTATCAGAACTCATAAAAATGGTTAGGACAACAAACATCCATCTCGTTTGTACTTTGGATACCCGTAGAACCATCAAATATTGTTGAAGTGATAAATCCCTGTAAATAGGAAGCGTTGAGAACAACGGAATCGTTAAAGTCGCTAGTACTATTTATTTTTATTTTATTTAGTACTAAAAATAATAGAATGACTAAACTAATGCTCTTGCGGAAAGGTTGCCTAGAAATTTCTTGTAAAAATACTAGTCCCTTTGCAGTCCATAATTAAATGATATAAAATGGTATTCTATGACTTATTTATCTGAATGCACAGAAGGGAGGAGCCGTATGTGATGAAAATCGCATGTACGGTTCTGTAACGGAGATTCTTTTGATTTGAACGAATGAACGATCGTAACGGATGTTGGCTCAATCCGAAGGAAATTATGCGGAAGCTTTAAAGAATTATTATGAAGCTATGCGATTAGAAATGGATCCCTATGATCGAAGTTATATACTATATAACATAGGTCTTATACACACAAGCAATGGGGAGCATACAAAGGCTTTAGAATATTATTTCCGTGCACTAGAACGAAACCCCTTTTTACCCCAAGCTTTGAATAATATGGCCGTGATCTGTCATTACGTGCGACTATCTCCACTATAGAAAAAAATAAAGGATTAAATTGACTAGTTAATACTAGAAACAAATAGGTTTTCTACATAGAAATCGTCAAAAAAACGGTTTTTATTAGCTGTAGCAAGAAAAAACACTTCATGAGAACAAAAAAAAGAAGAAGAAAAGACCTATTATATATTCTATGGATAAAAAGAAAAATGGATAAACGAGCACCGTAAAGATCAATTCGTGACGTATTGTGTCGAGACAACGAAAAACTGCTTACTTTTACTTATGTCATGGTATGCAACAAAAGTAAGGAATCCGCTTATGTAATTGAGTGAATCCCCTAAGTTATTGAGCAGCGGTGTAGTATCAGATCCCAAAGATAGTAAGTTATTTTTTCTTATGGAAAAATGATTTTTCAAAGATTCTATATGAATTTATTATATGAAACCGAGATAGTTATCTTTCATAGAAATGGTAAGGATATAGCACAATTTGTGCTTCATCCTTCTGAAGGTGGGAGAAAAGAGCAAACTGATAACTGATTATTTGATTGATCAGAATGAGAGTTTAAAACTTATCTAATTGACTATTTTACTAATTAAATTGATTTTTTTGTAATTCCATTAGCATAGTATGGATTAAGAGAGAACAAAAAAGGAATGTATTTATGAGCCGTATGAGGTAGGAAACTCTCAAGTACGGTTCTAAGGGAAGGAATTTCCTATTCCGACCGGGGAGAACAGGCCATTTTACAAGGTGATTCAGAAATTGCAGAGACTTGGTTTGATCAAGCTGCTGAGTATTGGAAACAAGCTATAGCGCTAACTCCGGGTAATTATATTGAAGCACATAATTGGTTGAAAATAACAAAGCGTTTTGAATCTTCATAAGACCTTTCTTTTTTCCATTGATAACATTGTTGTTGTTGATCTATTAGTCGTAATTGAAAAAAAAAAGAATTGTTTCTATGCCAAGATCTAATAAAGAATTTTATTATATCAATTCCTTTTCTATTTTACTCTTTTGTTTATATGGCATCTCATAAGGATAAATGGACTATGGAACAGTAGCAAAATAAGATCTACATCTATCTATGCTATTAGATTTATATAGATATATATAATATAAAATATATATATCCATAAAATAAATGCTTAACCTGATGAATTAGAATTAATGATTTTCTTTTCTAATTTCTCATGGTTACTAGAATAATGTAATAATAATAAAGTATTTTCCATGAAAATATGGTTATATTATATTCTCAAAGAAAATCATAATTTTACAAAACAATTAAAGTCCATTGGGCGCCATATACTTATGTCATAATAGATCCGAACACTTGCCTCAGATCGACTTCAATATCATAATTGTTATAGTGAATAACTACAAAATAGATAGGTGTTAGCATTAGTATAAGAAAAAAATAAACTAATCATCAAATCAAAAAGATATCTATTTTAAAAAGTTCACTTTGCTGTTGGCAAGTCTCTTTGTATGTGTTGTCCGGAAAGAGGAGGACTTAATGATTATTCGTTCGCCGGAACAAGAAGTGAAAATTGTTGTGGATAAAGATCCTGTAAAAACCTCTTTTGAGGAGTGGGCCAGACCTGGCCATTTTTCAAAAACAATAGCTAAAGGTCCTGATACTACCACGTGGATCTGGAACCTACATGCTGATGCTC